AAAATTGCAAAAATTGAATTTTTGGTATTTACGGACATTCTATCTTTTTTCGAAAAATCCCCAATTTTCAAAATTTTGCCAATTTTGGCATGTTTACGGGCTTTCTATCTAAAAACGTAAAAAAAAAAGCGAAAATTTTGAAAATTTTCCAATTTTTGGTTATAAAAATTAAAAATTAATAGGATTCTATTATAAAAATATTATTTAAATATAATTTTTTTATTACTAAAATTTGTTAAAAATAGTCAAAAACTGCTTGTAAACTAAATATCCGTAAAACACTAAAATTAAGAAAATTTTTCATTGTAAAAAAAAACATAAAATAAGGGTTTACTAAATACATTTAACATAATTATATCAGTTAAAAAAAAAAATTTCTAGATTTAATAAATCTTTTTTACAATTAAAGTTTTAATGAAGTGTCTGATTAAAGAATTACTTTGATAGAGTAAAAAATGTAAATTTTACCTTCATTATATTTAATAGAATTAAACTATTTCTTAAAGTATCAAAAACTTTTGTACATCATATACTAAAATATAAAAAGATAAGCTAATAAAGCTAAAGGGTTCATACCCCTTATATAAAGGTGATAATCCTTTTCTTTTTAATTTTTTATATATTTAAATTATTATTTTTAACAACCATAATAATTGGTTCAATAATTTCAATTTCATCATATTCTTGATTAGGTATATGAATAGGATTAGAAATTAATTTATTATCTATTGTCCCTTTACTATCAAATTCAAAAAATATAATCAATAATGAAGCAAGTCTAAAATATTTTATTACCCAAGCCTTAGCTTCTACTATTTTATTATTTTCTATTATTTTATTCTCATCAAAAATATTTAGAACATGAGAAAATTCTTTTAATATAATTTTTAATTCATCACTTTTAACAAAAATAGGAGCAGCCCCATTCCATTTTTGATTCCCAGAAGTTATAGAAGGAATTAATTGATTTAATTGTTTAATTATACTAACTTGACAAAAACTAGCCCCCATAGTTTTAGTTATATATAATATTAAAATAATTAATTTTTTTTCAATTATTATTATAAGATCTATATTAATTAGTGGAATTATAGGATTAAATCAAACAAGACTTCGAAAAATTATAGCTTATTCATCAATTAACCATATTGGATGAATATTAAGAACTATATTTTTTATAGAAAAAATCTGATTAATCTATTTTTTAATTTACACATTAACAAGAATTAATATTATTAGAATTTTTAATATTTTTAATATTTTTCAACTAAAACAAATTTTTTTATCGTTAAATAAAAATATAAATTTAAAAATATTTTTTATTATAAATTTTCTATCTTTAGGAGGATTGCCCCCCTTCCTAGGATTTATACCTAAATGATTAACTATTCAGTATATATTAGAAAATAACATAATTATAATATCAATAATATTAGTAATTATAACTTTATTGACTTTATATTTTTATATGCGAATTACTTTTTCAACTTTAATAATTAATATAAATGAATTAAACTTTTTAAATCAAAAACCAATCAAAAAATTTATTTTAATATTTATTATATTTTTAACTTTAAACGGGCTAATTTTCTTAACCTTAATATTTAATTATATTTAAGGATTTAAGTTAAATAAACTTGTAGTCTTCAAAACTACCTATAAAGACCCGCCTTTAAGCCTTAGGGTTAATCCTCCTTTAAATTTGCAATTTAAAATCATTGTTGAATATAAGACTTGATAAAAGAAAACAATTTCGTTAATAAATTTACAATTTATCGCTTAATCTCAGCCATTTTATCTGAATAAATGATTATTTTCAACAAACCATAAAGATATTGGAACTTTATATTTTATTTTTGGTGCATGAGCGGGTATAGTTGGTACCTCTTTAAGAATTTTAATTCGGTCAGAATTAGGAAATCCTGGCACATTAATTGGGGATGATCAAATTTATAATGTAATTGTAACTGCACACGCTTTTATTATAATTTTTTTTATAGTTATACCAATTATAATTGGAGGATTTGGTAATTGATTAGTCCCATTAATATTAGGAGCCCCTGATATAGCTTTCCCTCGAATAAACAATATAAGATTTTGATTACTACCCCCATCATTATCTTTATTGTTAATGAGAAGAATAGTTGAAAATGGTGCTGGAACAGGTTGAACTGTTTACCCGCCTTTATCTTCTAATATTGCACATGGCGGAGCTTCTGTAGATTTAGCTATTTTTAGTTTACATTTAGCTGGAATCTCATCTATTTTAGGAGCTGTAAATTTTATTACAACAGTTATTAATATACGAACTACTGGAATAACTTTTGATCGAATACCTTTATTTGTATGATCAGTTGTAATTACAGCTTTATTGCTACTTTTATCTTTACCTGTTTTAGCTGGAGCTATCACTATATTACTTACCGACCGAAATTTAAATACATCTTTTTTTGACCCTGCAGGAGGGGGAGACCCAATTCTTTACCAGCATTTATTTTGATTTTTTGGACATCCAGAAGTTTACATTTTAATTTTACCTGGATTTGGAATAATTTCACATATTATTTGCCAAGAAAGAGGAAAAAAAGAAACTTTTGGTACATTAGGAATAATTTATGCTATAATATCTATTGGTTTATTAGGATTCGTAGTATGAGCTCACCACATATTCACAGTCGGTATAGATGTAGATACCCGGGCTTATTTTACATCAGCAACAATAATTATTGCCGTTCCTACAGGAATTAAAATTTTTAGTTGATTAGCTACATTACATGGGACTCAAATTAATTATTCTCCCTCAATGCTTTGAGCATTAGGGTTTGTATTTTTATTTACTGTAGGTGGATTGACTGGAGTAATTTTAGCAAATTCATCTATTGATATTATTTTACATGATACTTATTATGTTGTAGCTCATTTTCATTATGTTCTTTCTATAGGAGCTGTATTTGCTATTATAGCAGGATTTATTCAATGATTCCCTTTATTTACAGGTTTAACTTTAAATAATAAATTTTTAAAAATTCAATTTATTATTATATTTTTAGGGGTAAATATCACTTTTTTCCCCCAACATTTTTTAGGGTTAAGAGGAATACCTCGACGATACTCAGATTATCCTGATGCTTATACAACGTGAAATATTGTATCTTCAATTGGTTCAATAATTTCATTAATTGCTATTTTTATTTTTGTTTTTATTTTATGAGAAAGATTTATTTCAATACGAAAAAGAATTTCATCTCAACAAATAACTACATCTATTGAATGATTCCAAATAATGCCTCCAGCTGAACATAGATATTCTGAATTACCTATATTAGCCATTAATTTCTAATATGGCAGAATAGTGCAATGGCTTTAAGATCCATATATAAAGATATCTTTTTTTAGAAATTGCGACATGGTATTCAATTTCTACTCATGATAGGGCTTCCCCTTTGATAGAGCAATTAATTTATTTTCATGACCATACTTTAATAATTTTATTAATAATTACAGTATTAGTGGGATATTTAATGATAAGATTATTTTTTAATAAATTTTTTTATCGGTATCTTTTAGAAGGACAAATAATTGAAGTAATTTGAACAATTTTACCCGCAATTACTTTAATTTTTATTGCCCTACCTTCATTAAATTTATTATATTTACTAGATGAAATTAATAACCCCCTAGTATCAATTAAATCAATTGGACATCAATGATATTGATCATATGAATATACTGATTTTAAAAAAATAGAATTTGATTCTTATATAATTCCTATAAATGAAATAATTATTAATAATTTTCGTTTATTAGATGTTGATAATCGAATTATTTTACCTTATAGCTCCCAAATTCGAATAATAGTGACATCAGCGGATGTATTACACTCTTGAACTATCCCATCATTAAGTGTAAAAGTAGATGCTACTCCTGGCCGATTAAATCAAATCAATTTTTTTATTAATCGTGCTGGATTATTTTTTGGGCAATGTTCAGAAATTTGCGGGAGAAATCATAGTTTTATGCCTATTGTAATAGAAAGTATTTCTCCTAATTTTTTTATTAAATGAATTCATAAAATATCCCTATCATTAGGTGACTGAAAGTAAGTATTGGTCTCTTAAACCATTTTATAATAGATTAACAACTATTTCTAATGAAAAAGAATTAGTTAAAATATAACATTAGTTTGTCGAACTAAAATTATTTAATAAATATTTTTTAATTCCTCAAATAGCACCAATAAATTGATTAATTTTATTTATAAATTTTACAATAATTTTTTTAATATTTAATTCAATCAATTATTTTTCATTTAAATATGAAATTATAAAAAATAAAAATAACATGAAAATTATTAAATTAATTAATTGAAAATGATAGCTAATTTATTTTCATCATTTGATCCTTCAACAAGATTTAATTTATCTTTAAATTGATTAAGAACATTATTGGGAATAATATTTATTCCTATAATATTTTGATTAATCCCTTCTCGAATAAATTTTCTATGAATTAAAATTTGTTCTATTTTACATCAAGAATTTAAAATTCTTTTAACAAATAAAATTAAAGGAGCAACATTAATTTTTATTTCTTTATTTTCTATTATTTTATTTAACAATTTTTTAGGGTTATTCCCATATATTTTTACTAGAACTAGGCATTTAATTTTAACTTTATCATTAGCCATGCCTTTATGATTAAGATTTATAATTTATGGTTGAATTAATAACACTACTCATATATTTGCACATTTAGTGCCCCAAGGTACTCCTCCTATCCTAATACCATTTATAGTATGTATTGAAACTATTAGAAATATCATTCGACCTGGGACTTTAGCAGTACGGTTAGCAGCAAATATAATTGCAGGTCATTTATTAATAACATTATTAGGAAATACTGGCCCTTCTATATCAATATTAATAATTAATTTATTAATTATTATTCAATTATTACTTTTATTATTAGAATCTGCTGTAGCTATTATTCAATCTTATGTATTTGCTATTTTAAGAACTCTTTATTCTAGAGAAGTTAATTAATGTCTTTACATAAAAATCATCCTTTTCATTTAGTTGATGTAAGCCCTTGACCTTTAATGGGAGCTTTGGGGGCAATAATTTCAATAATCGGTTTAATTAAATGATTTCATTACTATAATAATAATTTATTTTTATTAGGAATAATAATTATATTATTAATTATATACCAATGATGACGAGATGTTTCTCGAGAAAGAACTTTTCAAGGATTACATACTTATATTGTAACAATAGGAATACGGTGAGGTATAATTTTATTTATTACCTCTGAAGTATTTTTTTTTTTAAGATTTTTTTGAGGATTTTTTCATAGAAGATTAGCCCCTACAATTGAACTTGGTATAATTTGACCCCCTAAAGGAATTATTACATTTAACCCTATTCAAATTCCTTTATTAAATACTTTAATTTTATTAACTTCCGGATTAACGGTAACTTGAGCTCACCACAGATTAATAGAAAATAATTATACCCAAACCAAACAAAGATTATTAATAACTGTTATTTTAGGAATTTATTTTACTATATTACAAGCTTATGAATATATAGAAGCATCTTTTACTATTTCAGATGCAATTTACGGATCTTCTTTTTTTATAGCCACAGGATTTCACGGGTTACATGTAATTATTGGAACAACATTTTTATTAATTTGTTATTTACGTCATTTAAATAACCATTTTTCTTCAATTCACCATTTTGGGTTTGAAGCTGCAGCATGATATTGACATTTTGTAGATGTAGTTTGACTATTTTTATATGTATCTATTTACTGATGAGGTAGTTAATTATTTATATAGTATAAAAATTATATTTAACTTCCAATTAAATGATCTAAAAATTTAGTATAAATAATTTTAATAATTTTTAATTTATCTATTATTACTTTTATTATTGTCTTTATTATAATATTAATAGCAACAATATTATCTAAAAAAACATTCATAGATCGAGAAAAAAGATCTCCTTTTGAATGTGGATTTGACCCTAAAACTTCTGCCCGATTGCCATTTTCAATTCAATTTTTTTTAATTGCTGTTATTTTTTTAATTTTTGATGTAGAAATTACATTATTAATCCCATTAATTTTAACATTAAAAATTACTAATATTTTTATGTATTCTTATATTGCAATATTTTTTATTATTATCCTTTTAATTGGATTATACCATGAATGAAATCAAGGAGCATTAAATTGATCTTACTAGGATAATAGTTAAATATAACATTTAATTTGCATTTAAAAAGTATCAATTATAGATTTATCTTAAATAAGAAACAAATAATTGTATTTAGTTTCGACCTAAAATTATGATATTAATAATATCCTTATTTAATTGAAACCAAATAGAGGTATATTACTGTTAATAATATTATTGAGAAATACTCCAATTAAAGAAATAAAAAAAATTAAAATTAAGCTTCTAACTTAAATTTTTAGTGGTGTAACTCCATTATTATTTCTATTTATATAGTTTAACAAAAACATTACTTTTTCATTGTAAAATTAAATTTTTATTTTATAAATATTTAAAGACATTTATGTCACTCTAATAACTTCAATATTATGCTCTTTTTAAGCTATTTAAATAAAATAAATTTAATATTAATATAATTACTCAAAATACTAGTAAAATTAAATAAATTTTTAAATTATTGTTAAATAAAAATTGTATAAATTTTCTTATAATTATTATATTTTTAAAAATATTTTGTCTTCCCAAATATTCAGACCATCCTTGATCTATATTTTTATAATAAAATTTACCTAATCTAATTGGGTAATAATTAACCCCAAAAGTAGAAATAAATGGCATATTTCATATAGTAGCTATAAAAAAAGAAGATTTATAAAATATTAGGCTTTTTAAGTTATAATTTAAATTAAAACAAGAAAATTCATATCCTAATAATACTCCTAATGAAATAACCATTAAAGTTATTATTTTTATAAAAAAAGGTATACAAATTATATAAGGAGTTTGAAAAATTAATCAACTTAACATTCTTCCCCCAGTAATTACCAATAAAATTAATCCAGATATACTTTTTAATATAATCTTACTTTCATCGTTTAATATATTTAAAGAAAAATAATTAAAATCACCTATTAATCTATAATATAATAATCGAATTCTATAGCAAGCAGTCAAGCCTGTAGAGATAAAAAAAATAATATAAATATATAAATTTAAATAATTTATAGATAATACTTCTAAAATTAAATCTTTAGAATAAAACCCAGATAAGAAAGGAACTCCACATAAAGATAAATTAGAAATATTAAAAAATCTTAATGTTAGGGGTATTTGTTTAATTAAACCCCCTATAAATCGAATATCTTGACAATTATTTAAATTATGGATTATTATACCTGCACATATGAAAAGTAAAGCTTTAAATAAAGCATGAGTCAATAAGTGAAAAAAAGCTAATTTACATCTACCTAAAAATAAAATTCTTATTATTAAACCAAGTTGACTTAAAGTTGATAGGGCAATAATTTTTTTTAGATCATATTCAAAATTTGCCCCTAAACCTGCTATAAATATAGTTATACTTGAAATAAATAATATAATAAATATTATTGTCTCATTAAATGAATAATTAAAACGAATTAATAAATAGACCCCCGCTGTAACTAAGGTTGAAGAATGAACTAAAGATGACACAGGAGTTGGTGCCGCCATAGCAGCGGGTAATCAAGAAGAAAAAGGAATTTGTGCACTTTTAGTAAAAGCTGCAAAAATAATTATATAACTAATAATTTCTATAAAATAATCATTTTTTATAAAATCTAAATAATAAATATAATTTCATCTTCCATAGTTAATTATCCAACCAATAGATAATAACAAAGCAACATCTCCTAATCGATTTGTTAATGCTGTTAATATTCCTGCATTAAAAGATTTAATATTTTGATAATAAATTACTAAACAATAAGAAACTAATCCTAATCCATCTCAACCTAATAAAATTCTAATTAAATTTGGGCTAATAATCAATAATATTATAGAAAAAACAAATATTGAAACAAGTATAATAAACCGATTAATATTTAAATCTCCTGATATATACTCTTTTCTATAATATACTACTATAGAAGAAATAAATAAAACAAAACTTATAAATAATAGTGATATTCAATCAAATAAAATAGTTATTATAATTATACAAGAATTAATTGTAATTATTTCTAATTCCAATATTAATCTGTAGTCTAAAATTATAAAATTGATACTAAAAAAAAACCTGATTAATCTAAATATTATAAATAACCCGCTATAAATTACACAAATTGATATCACTATTTAAAATAGATAACTATATTATTGATCCCACAAATCAATGTTTTATTTAAACTATTTAAATTTAAATTCATAAAATAAAATATTCTCTTTTTAAAATAATAAAATTTAAAGGAAATCAATGTAAAAATAATAATAAATATTCACGTAAATAAGCATTAGAAAACCTATATAACCCTAAATAAAATTTACCATGCTGAGTATAAGAATAAAGATAAAGTCTATAGGCCGCTCTTAAAAATAAGATTAAACATAAACTTATTATAGTTAATAAACTTCAACTCAATAAACTATTAATTAATATAATTTCTCCTAATAAATTTAATGAAGGGGGGGCAGATATATTACAAGCTCTAAATAAAAACCATCATATTGATATAATAGGTATTAAATTAATTATCCCTTTATTTAAATATAACCTTCGACTATTAGAACGTTCATATATAATATTGGCTAAACAAAATATACCTGAAGAACATAATCCATGGGCAATTATTATTAAAAATGCACCACATATTCCTCAATAATTTAAAGTTAAAATACCACAAAGAACTAATCCTATATGTGCTACTGAAGAATAAGCAATTAACGATTTAATATCAATTTGGCGAATACATATTAAAGATACAAATAATCCCCCTATTAAAGATAAAATAATAAAAATAAAATTTAATGATATTCCTATTTTTAAAAATATTTTTATAACTCGTATTAAACCATATCCCCCTATTTTTAATATAATACCAGCTAAAATTATAGATCCTGAGACAGGAGCTTCTACATGAGCTTTGGGTAATCAAAGATGAACCATATATATAGGTATTTTTACAAAAAAAACCATATTTATTCCAATATATATATATATATAATCAATATTAATAAAAAAATAATAATCTAAAGAATGAAAATTATTATAATAAAATAAAATTGAAATTAATATAGGTAAAGAAGCTAATATTGTATAAAATAACAAATAAATACCCGCTTGGATGCGCTCGGGTTGATATCCTCACCCAATGATTAAAATTAAAGTAGGAATTAATCTTATTTCAAAAAATAAATAAAATACAAATAAATTTATAGAACTAAAAGTTAAATATAAAGAAATTATTAATATTAGTATCAATAATAAAAATAAATTATAAAAATAATTTAATTTTAATAATTTTTCTCTCGCTATTAATATTAATGAACAAACCCAAAAAGTTAATATAATTATTATATAAGATAATAAATCACAACCCAAAAAATACCTAATATTTATTCAAATATAATTAAAAACAAAATTAAATATGAATAAAAATATAATTAAAAAATAAAAAAATTGATTTAATCAAAATATTTTTTTTTTAAAACTTAAAGGAATCATAAATAATATTAAAAATAAAAATTTTATCATAAAATATTAAAATTTTGAAAATAATCATTCCCATGACTTCGAATTAAAGAAACTAGTAAAGACAACCCTAATGCCCCCTCACAAACTCTTATAGTCATAAAAATTATTGTAAAATAATATTCATTTCTAAAATAACTAATATAAATAAATATATTAAAATATAAAGATAAAACAATAAATTCTAATCTTAAAAGTATCAATAATAAATGTTTACGTTTTAAACAAAACACTAATAACCCACATAAATATATAAAAACTGAAAATAATATTAACATTTATAGTTTTAATAATTTAATAAAAATATTGGTCTTGTAAATCAAAAATAAGAATAATCTTTTAAAACTTCAGAAGAAAGAAAAAATTCTTATCTTTAATCTCCAAAATTAAAATTTTTATAAACTATCTTCTGTATTTTAATAATATTTTTAATAATTAATATTATAATTTCAATTATATTCTTATTTATAATACATCCTATTTCTATAGGAACTATACTACTTTTACAAACTATTTTAATTTCATTAATTACTGGAATATTAAATTTTAATTACTGATTTTCATATATTTTATTTTTAATTATAGTAGGGGGAATACTAGTTCTTTTTATTTATATAACAAGAATTGCATCAAATGAAAAATTCAAATTTAATACTAAATTATTTATAATATTTTTTATCATAATAATATTAATTATAATTATAAGATACACAGATTTATTTATTAATATTATAAATAATTTTAATTTTAATTTTATAAATAAAGAAAATTATTTAATATTAAGTAAATTTTATAATAAACCCTCTAACTTAATTATATTTATAATTATTATTTATTTATTTATTACTTTAATTGCAATCGTAAAGATTACAAATTTTAAAATAGGACCTTTACGACAAAATATTTAAATGAAAACACCAATACGAAAAACTACTTTTTTAAATATTATTAATAATTCATTAATTGATCTACCTTCTCCCTCGAATATCTCAGCTTGATGAAATTTTGGCTCCTTATTGGGATTATGTTTAATAATTCAAATTATAACAGGGCTATTCTTAGCTATACATTATACAGCTAATATTGAAATAGCTTTTAATAGAGTAATTCACATTTGCCGAGATGTTAATTATGGTTGATTAATTCGAACAATACATGCTAATGGGGCTAGTTTTTTTTTTATTTGTATTTATTTACACATTGGACGGGGATTATATTACGGATCATATAATTTAATAATAACATGAACCATAGGAGTTATTATTTTATTTATTGTCATAGCTACAGCTTTTTTAGGTTATGTCCTTCCTTGAGGGCAAATATCTTTTTGAGGAGCTACTGTAATCACAAACCTATTATCAGCAATCCCATATTTAGGGCCCAATATTGTAAATTGATTATGAGGGGGGTTTGCTGTTGATAATGCTACTTTAACACGATTTTTCACATTACATTTCATTATACCTTTTATTGTTATAGCACTTGTAATAATTCATTTATTATTTTTACATCAAACAGGTTCAAATAATCCTTTAGGAACAAATAGAAATTTAGATAAAATTCCATTTCATCCTTATTTCTCATTTAAAGATTTATTTGGATTTATTATAATAACTACAATATTAATTTTATTAACATTAATTAATCCCTACATACTTGGAGACCCGGATAACTTTATCCCAGCTAATCCTTTAGTTACCCCATTCCATATTCAACCTGAATGATATTTTTTATTTGCATATGCTATTTTACGATCAATCCCTAATAAATTAGGCGGAGTAATTGCTTTAATTATATCTATTGCTATTTTATTAATTATACCATTTTTTAGGAACAAAAAAATACAAAGAAATATATTTTATCCTATTAATAAAATTATATTTTGAAATTTATTAACGATTATTATTTTATTAACGTGGATTGGGGCCCGACCAGTTGAAGACCCTTATATTATAATCGGCCAAATATTAACTATTATATATTTTTTAATTTATTTAATTAACCCTATAATAAATAAATTATGAGATTTAATTATTTTTAAAACTTAGTTAATGAGCTTGAAATAAGCTTATATTTTGAAAATATAAGATAGAATTTTTATTCTATTAGCTTGTACTAAATTTTGTTCATTAAATAAAAATGGTAAATAATAATAATTTAAAACCTAAAAATAAAAATAAATAATTTAAAGAAATAGGTAAAAACCTTTTTCATGCTAAATATATTAATTTATCATAACGAAATCGAGGTAAAGTCCCCCGAACTCAAATTCAAAAAAAAGATATTAACCCTAATTTTAAAAAAAAAGAAAAAGAAAAAATATTACCCCCTAAAAATAAAATACAAGTTAATATTCTCATGAATAAAATTCTAGAATACTCGGCTAAAAAAATTAAAGCAAATCCTCCTCTTCTATATTCAACATTAAATCCAGAAACTAATTCAGATTCCCCTTCGGCAAAATCAAAAGGAGTTCGATTAGTTTCTGCTAATCTAGAAATAAACCAAATTATACATAAAGGCAAACATAAAAATAAAAATCATATATTATTTTGAAAACTTATAAAATCTAAAATATTTAATCTCAAAATTAAAAATAAAAATCTTAATAAAATTAATGATAATCTTACTTCATAAGAAATAGTTTGAGCCACTGAACGTATCCCCCCTAATAAAGCATAATTAGAATTAGAAGATCAGCCAGCAATTATAATTGTATAAACGCTTAGTCTAGAAATACATAAAAAAAATAAGATACCTAAATTAAAATTTAAAAATACACTAATAAAAGGTATACAAAATCATAAAATTAAAGATAAAAATAAATTATAGATTGGAGATATATAATATAAATTAATATTTGATATTGAAGGTAAAATAGATTCTTTAGAAAATAATTTAATAGCATCACTAAAAGGCTGAGGAATACCTATAAAACCTACTTTATTAGGGCCTTTACGAATTTGGATATACCCTAAAACCTTACGTTCTAATAAAGTTAAAAAAGCTACCCCAATTAATACACAAATTACTAATAAAATTATTCTAATCAAAGATAAAATTAAATCATTATAAAACAAGTATTATTTGTATAAAATACATAATTAAATTCTAAATTTAATGCACTATTCTGCCAAAATAATAATAATATTCAATTTTTAATAATTATTATAAATATTTGGTCCTTTCGTACTAAAATATTTAAAAATTTTAAAGATAGAAACCAACCTGGCTCACGCCGGTTTAAACTCAGATCATGTAAAATTTTAAAAGTCGAACAGACTTAAGATTTTTAGCTTCTACACCAAAAATAAATTTTAATCCAACATCGAGGTCGCAATCTTTTTTTTCGATAAGAACTCTCTAAAAAAATTACGCTGTTATCCCTAAGGTAATTTAATCTTTTAATCATAAATAATGGATCATAAAATCATTAATTAATGGTTTAAAATAAATAAAGTTTATTTAATATATTTATCACCCCAATAAAATATTTTTAAAAATAATATCAATTCTAAAATTTTAATTTATAAAAATATTAAACTCTATAGGGTCTTCTCGTCTTTTAAAAAAATTTAAGCTTTTTAACTCAAAAATAAAATTTTAATTAAATTATATTGAGACAGTAATTTTTTCGTTTAACCATTCATACAAGTTTTTAATCAAAAAACTAATGATTATGCTACCTTTGCACGGTCAAAATACCGCGGCCATTAAATTAATCATTGGGCAGGCCAGACTTTAAATTATTATCAAAAAGACATGTTTTTAATAAACAGGCGAAAAATTATTTTGCCGAATTCCTTAAAATAACCTTAATATTTAATTTTATTTATACATATAATTATACTAATTTTATCATTATTACATTTATTTTATAATTAAATAAATAATTTTAATAAAAAAAAATAAAAATAATATAAATAATTTAATAAAAAATATTAATTATAACAAATTATAATTGATAAAAATTTTTAATTCTACTTTTATTAATTTAAATAAATATTTTATATTAATTTAATTTAAAGCTTATCCCTTAAACTATTCATTTATAATAAAATTTTATTTATAAAAAAAAAAAAATTTTTATTAAAATGTAAATTTAATTTATTTCTTAAAAAACTAGATATATTTAAAAACGAATAACATTTCATTACTAAAAAATTATTTTTAATATTTATAATACAATAAAAAATATAATTTTTTAACTCTTTTAAAATCGAGAAAATTAAATAAATAATTTATTTTTAATAAATCCTGATACACAAGGTACTAAAAATTAATTATTCTTTTTAAAATTTAAATTTTCAATATTTTTAAATTTTCTATCACTATACTATAAACTATAAAAAATTCAATTTTTTCTTTTTTAATAATAAAACTAAAAAATATTTTAATAAAATTTATTTAAATTAAATTTTTAAATTCAAATTAAAATGAATTTCACATATTAACTTTTTAATGTAAATAAAATGCTTTTAACAAGCTCTAATTTGTCTTTCTAGAAACACTTTCCAGTACATCTACTTTGTTACGACTTATCTCATTTTATATGAAAGCGACGGGCGATATGTGCATATTTTAGAGCTTTAATCATATAATTTAAATAAATTATATTACTTTCAAATCCACTTTATTAAAAATATTAAAATTTTTAAACCATTTAAATTAATTTATTGTAACCCATTACTTCTTATTTATAAGCTATACCTTGATCTGATCTTTTTTATAATAATAAATTTTGAATATTATAATTCTCATAAAATATTCAAACTACGATGATATATAAACTATTAAAAATAAGTACAATTAAGCGTGGAATATCGATTATAGAACAGGTTCCTCTGAAAAGATTAAAATACCGCCAAAATCTTTAATTTTCAAGAAAATAACTAATACTAATTTGATATATTAAATTTACATTTAAAATAATAGGGTATCTAATCCTAGTTTATATAAAAATTTAATAACTTCATAAAATTTTTTATAAATTTAATTAAATTTAAAATTTCACTTAATAAATTTAATTTTTTATTAAAATAAAACAATTAATTATTAATCAATAAATATTATTTATATTATTTGTATAACCGCAACTGCTGGCACAAATTTTGTTAATATTATAATAAATTTCTTAATCTTAATCTCTTAAAATATAAAATCTATAAACTGCAAATAATAAAAAAAATTTTTATTATTAAAATAAAAATATATAATCACTATAATTTACATATAAATAAAATTATAAATTAATATTATAAGTTAGAATAAAACTTTATTTATATTACTAAAATATTAAACTTATTTAGAAAATAATAAATCAATAAATAACTAATATAAATAAATTAAATTTAAAAGAAGCTATTAAAAACACCCTTTAATAAAAAGTAGAATATCAATTTTCAAGCTAGCTCCGCCTTTTTCAAGAAAACTTTTAAATAAAGTAAACTAAATTTAAAAGAAGCTATTAAAAACACCCTTTAATAAAAAGTAGAGTATCAATTTTCAAGCTAGCTCCGCCTTTTTCAAGAAAACTTTTAAATAAAGTAAACTAAATTTAAAAGAAGCTATTAAAAACACCCTTTAATAAAAAGTAGAGTATCAATTTTCAAGCTAGCTCCGCCTTTTTCAAGAAAACTTTTAAATAAAGTAAACTAAATTTAAAAGAAGCTATTAAAAACACCCTTTAATAAAAAGTAGAGTATCAATTTTCAAGCTAGCTCCGCCTTTTTCAAGAAAACTTAAATATTTTAAAAATTAATTAACCTGCCCCCAAGTTAATCATAAGGAATAAAAAAAATATAAATATAATGATCATTTTAATTTAAATAAAATAAAAAAACTAATTGATATTAAATTTATTAAATTTTAAAGAGAAATTTAATTTTTAAATAGTTGATTAACCTGCCCCCAAATTAATCATAGAGAATAAAAACAAATATAAATATAATGATCATTTTAATTTAAATAAAATAAAAAAACTAATTGATATTAAATTTATTAAATTTTAAAGAGAAATTTAATTTTTAAATAGTTGATTAACCTGCCCCCAAATTAATCATAGAGAATAAAAACAAATATAAATATAATGATCATTTTAATTTAAATAAAATAAAAAAAATTAATTGATATTAAATTTATTAAATTTTAAAGAGAAATTTAATTTTTAAATGGTTGATTAACCTACCCCCAAATTAATCATAAGGAATAAAAAAAAATATAAATATAATGATCATTTTAATTTAAATAAAATAAAAAAAACTAATTGATATTAAATTTATTAAATTTTAAAGAGAAATTTAATTTTTAAATGATTGATTAACCTGCCCCCAAATTAATCATAAGGAATAAAAAAAATATAAATATAATGATCATTTTAATTTAAATAAAATAAAAAAAAACTAATTGATATTAAATTTATTAAATTTTAAAGAGAAATTTAATTTTTAAATGATTGATTAACCTGCCCCCAAATTAATCATAGAGAATAAAAACAAATTTTTAATATTTTTTAAAATTTAACCAAAAAAAAATTTTTTCATTTTTAAATTTAAAATTTTTAATAAAAAATAATTTTAAAATTTTTAAAATTTTTAAAATTTTTAAAATTTTTTAAAATTTACCCAAAAACAGATGAAAAAAAAAATTTTTGAATTTTAAATTTAAAATTTAAAATTTTTAATAGAAAATAATTTTAAAATTTTTAAAATTTTTAAAATTTTAAGCTAAAATAGCTCTTTACGGACAATTCATTCAAATACAACCCCCTAATGAAATCTCAATGTAAATAAAATTAAAATTGATTTTTTTTATTTTTTATTCAAAAATTTAAAAAATTTTTAAAAAAAATATTGGAATATCAATTAAAATAATCATTAAAATTAAGTAATAATAAAACTTTAAATATAAAGTATAAAAATTAAACCTATAAGTATAATACAATAAAATTATAAATAAAAATTTTTATAAAAATTCAAATAACTAACTTTTTAAAAATTAAATTTCTCTTTAAAAAATTTTAATAAAATTAATAAATTAGAATGAAAAATTAAAAATATATTAAAAAAAAATATTTATAATAAAATATAAAATATTTAAATTTTAAATAAAAATTCAATATACTTATTATTTTATACTAAATTTAAATAATTATAATAAAATCTAATTAATAATGTTAAAACCAATTAAAATTAAAATAATCAATAATTTTTATAATAAATTAATTATATTATAAATTTTATTCAATTAATATATTAATAATAGTTAAACTTAATAAAA